GAAACGGGGAATGCGTGAACAGAAACAACGGAAAAATACGGCATAACAAAGATTGGTTTGTTGGGCTTTTTCTTTCGATTAGGTTTCGCTTCGGTTAAGCTTGTACAATCCAAAATTCTGGAATTTGGTAGTCATGAAGATCTCTTCTCTGTTTATTTTCCCTCTTTTTCCATAAAAATGGAATGAATGGATCGGTGAATTGAATATATAATCAGAATATAAAGAAAGATCGTAGCATAGAAAGTGAAGTTTACCATCTCCTCAATAGTTGGGAGGTGGACTAAGCGCTAAGAAGCTCCCATCATGCTACTTCCACTATATATGCTTAATACATGCGAGTCGAACGTTGTTTTCGGGGAAAATCGACGTGGAGTAAACAAAGGTCGACCTTTCTTTGTTGTCTAATCGAAAGGCCGATAGACGAGTGGGCGAGACGGAAAGGGTCGTGGAAAATTTGGGTTCAATTCCCATAGCCCCGATGTGTCGAAAAAGACTGATTCAACGAGATATGCCTTGCCTGCATTAAGATTTAAAACTTGTCGTCTACTTTCAGGAAATGTTCGGAAGAGAGAACTTACAATAATACAACGCCGCATTCTCCGAAAATTGAGAAAGAAGAAAAGATATATTAAGAAAAAGATTTATCCGAGAAAAAATCGTAACAGTTACATCCAATTACAAACTACACGAAAGTTGCCCCTTTTTCATGGGAATTTACCCATCACAAAGATGCACAGAGGAACAAAACGAACTTCATATATCCCTTTTCTACTCAATCCAGAAACAAGATTGGACGTTATTCCGGTTCGTCTCCATTTTTGTGAAACTATTCCTCAAGCAAGGCAGCCGATAAGTCATCGAAAAGTGTGTGTGAATAATTCCATACTAAACATTACTCATTTTAAAGTTTCCCACGGTGATATAATATCTTTTCAAGAAAATTACGCGAGAACCCGCGGTGAAGAAATAAGGAGATCTTTCTATATCAAAATCTCAGTTGAAAAAATAATAGGAAAATACCTGGGTCACCGGGTAAGAATGCGGGGAAGAGCCAAAACAGAATGGTCCCTACTACTCAAAACTAAGAAGGGATGCCACCTACTACTCAAAACTAAGAAGGGATGCCGCCTACTACTAAAATCCCGGTTTTTGCAAAAGTTACGTTCTTCTATGCTTAAAGAAGACTTAGAAAGGACAAAGAAGTTTGGATCCGAAAAAGTATGCTTAGGCAGTTCCTTCGCGGAGCACAGTAGAATGAAGAGGAATTTGTATCAGTATCATTTCAAATCCTTATTCTTATGGAAGAAGAGAAGGAACGAGAAAAACCGATATCTTCCTATTATAGATCCAAGAAGTTCTATAGTTTACAACTCTTCTTTATATAGTAAAAAGATCTATTGCTCTGCATACTCCCATCAGTTTACTATGAAGAGAAGGAAGAGAAGAATCAAAAGGATCGAACTACCTACTCATTATTCGGAGGTCAATCATAGAACACTAAAAGCTGTGGTATCTTATGGACCTAACATAGATCACATCCCTCACGACATAAGATTGAAAGATCCAAACCTTCCTCTTCGGAGCGGAAACGGACGTGGCCAAAACATATAAAGATCGGCGTAGTCGCTCATAGGGACATATCTATCCGGATAGAGAATAGTCGAGATCGATTCATAGATAGATCTCTTTCGTGATAGATAGGTATCCCCATGGATAGAGATCAAAATAGGGAAGCCCTCATAGAGCAGTCGACTAGAAGTAGAAGAACTGCTGGCTTGAGAGAAGGTGGCCTCCCTCGGGAAACATGGCCCAATTTCTCTTCTTTCTTTTTGATTTCGGGTTTCTTTATTGCCCAGAACGCGTCAAGGTGGGGAAGAAGCAAGCCGAACCTCTGATCGACCTGGGCACATAAGAAATCGAGAGATCGTAAGTAACTTAGTGAATGCTCTCGTCTAAGGGCTTGGTTTGGAAGAAGAAAATGAAATAGGAACAACCGCGCTGGTCGTACGTAATAGATCGACTTGAATGCTGGTTTGGAGCAAGAACTAGCATTCAAGTTCCATTTCAGTGAAGGACGACGTACCATGATACTTTCTGTTTTGTCGAGCCCGGCTTTGGTCTCTGGTTTGATGGTTGTACGTGCTAAAAATCCGGTACATTCCGTTTTGTTTCCCATCCCAGTCTTTTGCAACACTTCAGGTTTACTTCTTTTGTTAGGTCTCGACTTTTCCGCTATGATCTTCCCAGTAGTTTATATAGGAGCTATAGCCGTTTCATTCCTATTCGTTGTTATGATGTTCCATATTCAAATAGCGGAGATTCACGAAGAAGTATTGCGCTATTTACCAGTGAGTGGTATTATTGGACTGATCTTTTGGTGGGAAATGTTCTTCATTTTAGATAATGAAACCATTCCATTACTACCAACCCAAAGAAATACGACCTCTCTGAGATATACGGTTTATGCCTCCAAGGTACGAAGTTGGACTAATTTGGAAACATTGGGCAATTTACTTTATACTTACTATTTTGTCTGGTTTTTGGTTTCTAGTCTTATTTTATTAGTAGCCATGATTGGGGCTATAGTACTGACTATGCATAGGACTACTAAGGTGAAAAGACAGGATGTATTCCGACGAAATGCTATTGATTCTAGAAGGACTATAATGAGGAGGACGACAGACCCACTCACGATCTACGTCAGGTATCGGAGATTGATTGGTTCGAATCCAATTCGTGAGATGGCAGTGATTTATAATATACTGAATTCTTCTGCAGCTGATCTTTCATAAAAGATTCTTAATAAACCGAGGGGCATTAGTCAATCAATGAAAATATCGAAGTAGTTTGGCTTCCATTCCCGAGAAAAGTTTGGAGTTGACCCAGTAGCAGGAGTTGAACACAGCTGATATTGATCCGCTGAAAGATCTGTTGCCAGTGGAGATCGATGGGATAGGCGTGAAGGCCAATCATTCCGGTTATCTGAGTTTCCCTCGACAATGCCTGAGATGTTCTCAGATGCTCTTAGATCGGGGGTTGAGGTGGCATATCATAAGGAGTAGCCAGTTTCGAGAAAACCGAAGCTAAAGAGATAGAGAACTACTCGACTAAGAAGTCAGTGTTGGAGGGGGACTAATCCCTCTTCGCTTAGTTGGAGAAGGGCACAATCTCCTATCAAGGTGTGGAAGCATTACCCGCACCTTTCAGGCTTCCGGACTTTCCTTTAGAGCAGCCGTCAAGATGAAGCTTTAGCCATCCACTAGAGGAGAGAAGAAACCTACACCGCACCCTCTTTTGCTTCGAAGAAGCTGATGTTCGTTGTTCTAAGCACTGCCATTTGACTTTCTTTGAATTGAAACTTACTGGTCCTCTTTATACACCCTTACCTTAAAAAGTTTCAACAGCTTCTGACGGGAAAGGAATATTATACCTAAAATAGGACTTCCACTGAGCACCAAGCCCGGTGTTCTCTCCCATTAAGAAGCAATTTCAAAATTCATTCAATTATTTGCTTGCTTTTAGAGCAATGAAGCATCAAGGTGAATTGAGACGAACTAATGAGTTTGAGTTCATGAGGTTTCATGCGTAAGAGTAAGACTACTACTATATGATAGAAGAAATGAAGTAAGAATCGTCAGAATCTTTCGGCGGATCTATTCGTAAAGCTTAAAGAAAGTCCGGTTGATAAACATAAACTTCCGCCCCAGGATGGATGTAATTCAGCGCAAATCCGCTCTTCTCTTTGAAAGAAGGAGTTCTTCCGGGCGCCGCTAACAAGCGTTATGTCTTTTCTTATGCTTTATCCGCTAAAGCCTCACCCTGAATCCTCGGGCAAGCGAACTCCTTTTCGCCTAGCCTAGCCTAGTCGGAAATCTGATTGCGACTACAGAAAGAAGGTCAGGTCCGCTCGAAGCTTCAAAGAAAATGGGCCAAATCGCATATCTCTTCTGGTTCACAAAAAAGCAAATATTCGCCCGTCAAGCCAAGGTCTTTCCAAAGAAAGCCCTTTCGGGCAACCGTTTCAATCTCTTCGCCACGATTAGGTTCGTAAAGTTACCTACTTAAGCTTAAGAGGTTAGACTAATGTACTTTCCTATGGAGTGACTAGCACAATCTGCTTATAGTATACTAGTCCCAGCTCTTGTTTCAGAAAGGAGTGGTTACATGATATCGTCCGCTATTCCACAGTGCTCTCATAACGAATTTCTGGTGTGATTATGGATTGGCTTAGCCACACCGGAGCCATTTTCATCGTCTTTGGAATTTGAATATAATCCTTAGACGAAATGATGAAATTAAGGAGAAGAAAAAAGGGAGACTGACAGGGCCTGTCCCTTTCTGCTACGAATTCGGGCGCTCGTCCTTACTTTTCTGCTTGTTGGAATGAATAGAAATTCGAAGAATGTCTTTCTTGCGCATAGCCCTTGAATGCTTCTTTGTAGCATACTTAAGATGCTGCGGGATAAACGCTCTTTGAAAGGTAAATGAATGCTTATCCTGTGGATGCGGCATTAGCGGTCTTAGCATTTTCCTGTTACAGAATCGACTCTGAACACTGTTCATGGCGCGGTTAGCGGTGAAAAAGAATAGCGATTGTTGAATCAATTTGCTCTTTCGACTGTGATTGCTCTTGTGAAGTTCTGAGGTGAGGCATGCTATCATGGGAGTGAAGGCAACATCCGACTTTCAATCGAGTGAATAGCAAGCTTGTAGTTGAATCGAGATTGACGATGAGTACTTCAAAATCTATCTCTTTCTCGAAGCTCGTGCTTTAAAGCGAACGAATGGAACTAAAGGAATGATTGGCCTTAGCCATTCTTCACTCCTTGTTCATAATAGCTAACCTTCAGTGAGCTTATTCAAGCGGATAAGAGAACGGCGGACACGGAGACAACAGCAGTTACTTGTGCAGCGGCAAGAGCGGACATCCCTCAACGACTAGGACCGTCTTCTCTTATTCCTGAAAACATCTGCAGAGCTAAGCCCAGAAGTAAGATTTT